TCTATTTCTTCGCCTCTTAGCCAATAAATCAGAATTCTCGTGGAGAATGGTAGGATATATGAAATTCCAATGACCGTTGGATATGATTCGATCAGGTCCTGAATAATCAAGAACCCCCCCCTTTTTACCGTAAGGATTCGAACTAAAAAATTTGTGTCTCACTTGATCATTAGTCACGGAGAGGTCAGAAATAGATCTCCGTTCAACAGAATGAACATTCATTTGATCTTGATCCTTGTGGAGCGAAAAAGGCACTATACTGGATCTGCACAGAGCTCCTGATAATATCCATAAATGACTTGTTTTGGGTAAGAGATGAACATTACCATATTTATATTCAGGTGCATGGTACACATCGGTACTCCAGTGCATTTCTCCCTCTGAGTCAGAATAAATATGTTTTCGAACTTTCTCTTTAACTTTATTAAAATTGAAAGTGGATGTTCCAGCGCGAATCTCAGCAATCACTTGTTCTGATTCTACATATTGATCGTTTTGAACTAAAAGAAAACTTTTGGGTGGAATATTCACATTGTGTAGAATATCGTGACTCTCAATAGTTACATACAGGTCTATATAACATAGAAAAGCAGGATGCCCATGACGTGTACGTGTGGGATGAACCAAATCCTCATTGAATTTTATTTTTCCCTTAAAAGGAGCTCGTACATGTTCTGCAGTACCACCTGTGAATACTCCACCGGTATGAAAAGTTCTTAATGTTAGTTGAGTCCCCGGTTCGCCGATTGATTGACCCGCAATAATACCTACTGCTTCCCCTAATTCGACCAGGTCGCCATGAGTGGGACTCTGACCATAACATAATCGACAGATCCAAGATATACTCCTACAAAGAAAGGGGGTTCGAATATATATTGGTTGTGTTCGAAAGGTTATGAATCGAGTGACAAGTCCAACCCCAATATCTTTATTTTGAGCGGCAATGCAACGCGGGCCCATATATATATTGTATGCTAATACACGACCAATTAGTGTTTGGACCCAAATTCTTTCCGTCATCCCATTTCTAGGACTCACGGAAAAGCCTCGGGTAGTGCCACAATCTGTTCTACGTACAACAATGTGTTGAACTACTTCAACAAGTCTACGCGTGAGGTATCCAGCATCTGATGTTCGTACAGCAGTATCCACAACTCCTTTGCGGGCTCCGTAGCAGGAAATGATATATTCCGTTAAAGAAAGTCCTTCGCGTAAATTGCTTTGAATCGGTAAATCAATCATTTGTCCTTGGGGATCCGACATTAATCCTCTCATACCTACTAATTGGTGTACCTGAGATGCATTTCCTCTAGCTCCCGAAAAGGACATTATATGGACTGAATTAGAAGGATCAGTCATCCTAAAATTAGGATGCATTTCTTGTCTCAAATATTCACTTGTAGCATACCATATCTCAATGGATTGGCGTAATTTTTCTACTGTGTGTACATTCCCGTAATGATGGTGCTTTTCTAAAATGAAACTTTGTTGTTCAGCATCTTGGACTAGCCACCCCTTAGAAGGTACTGTTAAAAGATCATCAATTCCTAATGAAATGGATGTAGCAGTGGCTTGCTGGAAACCCAGAGTCTTTACTTGATCCAGGGTGTGCGATGTATATGCCATTCCGAAGTGATCTATTAATCTGCTAATAAGTCGTTTCATGGCAGACCCATCTATCGCTTTATTGTAAAAGAACAGATCAGCCCATTCTGCCATAAGTACTTCTCTATTCCGCTGAGTAGGATTCGCCAATGGGTTTGAGTCAGTGATTCGAAGACCTCCTTTACTGGATCTCGATTCATGTAGAAATTAAGGAATTATGATTCCAGTTGAACCGGAGAGATCCAAATTCCCGCGGTATTACATAATTCCTTAGCTTAGGTACCGTATGAGTAGGCCTGACAAAACCCCTGTATGGCTTCTTCTATTTCTCGAGAAAAAGAAATATGACCAACAGTGGTTCGGGTGTATATACAAAGGGTTTGTTTTTTTATACGTCTTACTATTAGATAGTGCCCATAAATTTCATGATAGGTACCCAAAGATTCATATTGAACTTCGACAGGAACTTCTCTTGAGGCAATGACACGTTGATCTAGTCGCCACCGAAGCCACAAAGGACTATCTAATTTGATTCGTTTCTGCTGATAAACTATAAGTACATCATAGGAACTACAAAAATAGGGCTCTTTCTCTTTCGTAGTATATTTATACTTATAATCATTAACTGTTTCATTTTGATAGTTTATGCGATTCCATGGATTATACCTATTTGCACAAATACCTCGACGATTCCCGATCGTTAATACATAGAGTCCAATAAGCATATCTTGGGTTGGTACCGAAATGGGATCTCCAATAGCCGGAGAAAAGAGATTCATATGAGAAAACATAAGTAAACGAGCCTCCGCTTGCGCTTCCAAAGATAAAGGTACATGAACAGCCATTTGATCCCCATCAAAGTCTGCATTGAATCCTTTACGAACTAATGGATGTA